AGCAACATTACCTATTGATAAATCTCTAACTTTAGGTCTTTTTCAAATTGATTCCACCGTGAAATAAAATATCACAACGTATCTTTCTAGGGAAGTGAATCTTCCCTAGATACGTTTATTCCAGTTAATTCTGAATCTATATTTAATATAATATACGGATCGTGCTGAATAAATTTTAGCAAAAAAAAAAAGATGAAATCATTCCAATTCCAATGGACTTCAACAAATAAAAAACTTATTCTTAGGTAAATCAATTACGAAATGTTTTTGTATAATGACCAATATCTGTTTTACATCTTCTATGCGAAAATGTTCAATTTTCATAAGATCTTCTTGACTCTTATTCAAAAGGTCTAATAATGTATGTATATTGGACCTTTTGAGGCAATTATAGGTCCTCGAAGGCAATTCTAATTGGTCAATAAAAAAACATTTCAATTCGATTTCTTTTTTTTTTCTTAGTTTATCCAATCCATCATGAAAAGTGAAAAAGGGTAAAGTAACCCTATTTTGATTGTCCTCTACATTTTTATCTTGTTCTTCTGCATGTAGAAACGGAATAAATAAATCAATCAAATTACGGGAGGCTTCGTAAAGTGCTTCTTTAGGAGTTAAACTTCCGTTCGTCCATATTTCGAGAAAAAGTATCTCTTGTTTTTCATTCCCATTACTATAAGAATGAATACTATGATTTGCATTTCGAACAGGCATGAATACAGCATTTATTGGATAACTTCCTTCTTCAGCGTTATTTGGTGTTTTCATACGATATCCTCGATTACTCTCGATTTGTAATCCAATACAAAAATCAATTGGTTCCGTCAGGCTAGCTATATGCTGTGTAGTATCAACGATTTCCACAGAAGGTGGTGAGATGATGTCTTGAGCAGTTACATATCCAGGACCCTTGACGCAAATAGATGCGTCGCGAGTTCCATACAGATTACTTTTCAATACAATTTCTTTCAAATTCATTAAAATTTCATGTACAGATTCTTCAATACCTTCTATGGTAGAATATTCATGTGGTATCTTTTCAGATTTTGCGCGTGTAATACATGTTCCTTCTATTTCTCCAAGCAAAGCCCTTCGCATCGCAATGCCTATTGTATCAGCTTGACCTTTCATAAGCGGAGACAGAATAAAACGTCCATAATAAAAACGCTTACTGTCTTCTCTTGATTCAACACACTTCCACTGTAGTGTCCGAGTAGATACTGCTACTTCTTCTCGAAACATAGTCATATTATTTGATCCGATCATTTAATCATTTCTTTCTCTTGAAATTCGTTCAATTCTCAATTCTTATTTCTATATACGCCTTTTTTTAGGAGGCCTACACCCATTATGTGGCATAGGGGTTACGTCTCTGACAAAACTTAATAGTATACCACTTCTACGAATGGCTCGTAGTGCTGCATCTCTTCCAAGACCAGGACCCTTTATCATAACTTCTGCTCGTTGCATACCCTGATCTACTACTGTACGAATAGCGTTTGCGGCTGCGGTTTGGGCAGCAAACGGCGTCCCTCTTCTTGTGCCCTTGAAGCCGCAAGTACCGGCGGAGGACCAAGAAACAACCCGACCCCGTATATCTGTGATTGTTACAATGGTATTGTTGAAACTTGCTTGAACATGAATAACCCCTTTTGGTATTCGACGTCCAGTCTTACGTGAACTAATGCGCCCACTCCTACGTGAGCCAATTCTTGTTATGGTTTTTGTCATATTTTATCATCTCCTAAATATGAGTCAGAAATATACGTATATTTTATTTTCATGTCAAAATGGGTCCTTTATTTGTTTGTGTATTGAGTCCTTTGGAGAGTCTCTTTTAATAAAAAATTTATCCCTGTCTCTGTTTATGCCTCGGGTTGAAACAAATTACTATAATTCGTCCCCGCCTGCGGATCAGTCGACATTTTTCACAAATTTTACGAACGGACGCCCTAATTTTCATATTTGTTTCTCCTTAATTTTATTTTAATTTTGAATCTACTCCTTCGAAGAAAAGAAAATAAGTCTCTTGAAATTTTGAACCTCCGATTGTATCCGAACGAGAGGAATGTTGAAAAGTCACTACGAACCCGAAACATACCATTGGAAAGTGATTCAGTAATTAAACCTTCATGAATCCATTTTTGTTCTTTCATTCCAGGTAACCCCTTTAATTATCAACTCATGGAGTAGGAGTGATATTAGACAACCCTTCCTCTTTTTTCAAAAAAAAAATAGGAAGTTTTCCTACGGATGCAATTCGTAGATCATAAAGATCACCATATATATAACAAAATTTCTCCCCCGATTCCTTCTAGTCGAGCCTCTCGGTCTGTCATTATACCTCGAGAAGTCGAAAGAATTACAATACCCATTCCTCCTAAAATCCTAGGAATTCGTTGATGGTTGGAATAGATTCGTAGGCCGGGTCGGCTGATACGTTTTAAAACAGTTCTATATGGCCCTTTTCTATTCCTTCTATGTCGCAGAGTTGAAACCAAGAAATATTTCTTGCTTACTCGATGTTTTCTCACATTTTCGATAAAGCCTTCGCGTAGAAGTATTTTAACAATGTTTTCAGTGATATTTGTAGATGCTATTCGAACCGTTCCTTTTTTATCCATGTCAGCATTTCGTATAGAAGTTATTATTTCGGCAATAGTGTCCCTACCCATGATGAACTATAATTATTGGTGCCTCCGGGTTTTTATATAATCAGCATGCTCTACTCTTTTTTTTTCATGAATTATTAAAGGTATATGCGTGAGAAACAATCTACTAATGCATTCTACTAATTAATGGAATCTAATTCAGTTCAGATATCTTACTATGAACCTCCCTTTTTTTATGTTTTATTATGTTTTCATCTATTAGTATTTATTTAGAATCTATTTATAATACCTCAGGAGCTAATGAGACTATTTTAGTAAAATTCAACTGTCTCAATTCCCGAGCGATCGCACCAAAAACTCGAGTTCCTTTGGGATTTCCTTCTTGATCAATGACAACTGCTGCATTGTCATCATATTGTATTATCATACCATTGTCACGTTTGAGTTCTTTACATGTACGTACAATTACAGCTCTGATCACTTCTGATCTTTGTAGAGGCATATTGGGAACTGCTTCTTTGATTACAGCAACAATAACGTCACCAATATGAGCATATCGGCGATTACTAGCTCCTATGATTCGAATACACATTAATTCTCTAGCCCCGCTGTTGTCCGCTACATTTAAATAGGTCTGAGGTTGAATCATATCATTCTTATTATTTTTCTCTTTTTTCTTTCAATGCTAACTAACTAAAGGGCGAAGAAAAAAAGAAGAAAGATTGTTTGTCCAGAAATAAAAAAACTGCGGTTTTTTCATCACAAGGCCCCTTTCCTTTCGTTCCATATCCCTATCCCGCAATAACGAATTGAGTTCGTATAGGCATTTTGGACGCAGCTATAGAAATAGCTTCTCTGGCTACAATTTCTGATACTCCACCCATTTCATAAAGTATTCGACCCGGTTTAACGACGGATACCCAATATTCGGGAGATCCTTTCCCCGAACCCATACGTGTTTCGGTAGGCCTTACTGTAACAGGTTTGTCTGGAAATATACGTACCCATATTTTTCCACCACGACGCGCATATCGTGCCATGGCTCGTCGCCCCGCTTCTATTTGTCTAGATGTGATCCAAGCGGGTTCAAGTGCCTGAAGGGCGTATCCGCCGAAACAAATTCGATTGCCTCGATAAGATATTCCCTTCATTCTTCCTCTATGTTGTTTACGAAATCTGGTTCTTTTGGGGTTATAGTTGATGGTTGTTTCTCAATGCCATCTCTACTGCAGAACTGGACATGAGAGTTTCTTCTCATCCAGCTCCTCGCGAATGAAACGATTAAATAATATTGTATATATTTTGAATTGAATGAATAATGAATCATGGAATTTTTTGAGATATAATCTGTCACGTACACGTAGGAATAAAATAAAATGATAAATTCCATTTTATAATTAATGAATCTTCATTTATTTTTACCTTTATTTTATTTATTTTTATTGAATTGCCCAAAACTTAGCAATCCAGTAAGGCTTTCGCGGGCGAATATTTGCTCTTTCAACATCCCTTTCATTCGTAGGGGCGTTCCATGACCTATCAGAATAAATGAATTGGTTCTTGGCTCGTTCCGCCATCCCACCCAATGAATCATTAGGATTCGTTTTCAAGGGAATCTTCCTCAGTCACAGGTTCTGTCGTTCCCATCGCTTCTCGATTAATGACTAGGCCCGAACTCTGCAATGGAGCTCCTAATAAAATTTGTTCCTGAATCAATCTTCTCAGTCTTTATTGACTCGGCGCTCTTTATTCTTTTTTATTTTTCGTATAAATTGTATTCATATTCATCGAATCTAATTATTAATTATGGACGAATACATTAATGCTTTATTACATTGCCTTTTATAAGATAGTTCATAGACCATACATATTGGAATCATATATCATTGCTATTCTTTTTCTTTCTTTCTCTCACCCCTCCATTTATCCATATCCCTTTGTTTTTGCTTCACAACCTTATAGATTGATTTTTCTTTTATGTAAAAAAAAATGCTTCAGTTGCTACAACAATATGATCAATACATCATATAGCGACTGGTTCCTTGGATCCAGATAATACGAAGCAATGAGCTGGTTATTAGTTATATAGTTATTAGTTCATACTAGGGGATGGCCCTTTGTTTTTTAATCCTAACCTAACTCTAAATAAAAAACCAACGAGTCACACACTAAGCATAGCAATTATATGGAGATGGAGTCAATCGAATTGTTATTCAACCCTATAGAATTAAGAATTCGAAAAAATTCTCATTTTTTTGATTGAACGGAAAAAAATGAACGAGTTTGTGATTTTTTATTCAATTGCCGGATGGATGGAACAGAAAGACAACGAAAGGCCCATTATTCCTCGTCTGCAAATATCCAAATTTTGATTCCTAATGCCCCATAGAT